TTCTTTATTCTTACATTAAAGAATGAATCAAATCTCCCCAAGTAGGATTCGAACCTACGACCAGTCAGTTAACAGCCGACCGCTCTACCACTGAGCTACTGAGGAACAAGGGGAGATTCGATCTCCTAGAGTTCAACTCCCGCTCTCAACCCATGAACAATATGAGTCCGAAGCTTCTTTCGTAACTCCCGGAATTTCTTCGTAGTGACTCCGTTCCATGCCTCATTTCATAGGGAAGCCCAAAGTGGCTCTATTTCATTCTATTTCACTTCCTAGCACTTCCTATCATTTAATATCCATCCCTTTGGTCTTATTTACATAAGAGATGTCATTTATAGTCTATCTCTTTCTATATATGGAAAGTCAAGAAATTCTCATCGAAACATCGAGAAATTGTGCATATAGAAAACTCTAAAGAAAGAAAAAAAGGAGACCCATGCCATGATTTTCAAATCTTTTCTACTTAGTAGTCTAAGTTTCTCGATGAGGATAATTAATTCGGTCGTTGTGGTCGGACTCTATTATGGATTTCTGACCACATTCTCCATAGGTCCCTCTTAGATCTTCTTTCTCCAATCTTGGATTAGGGAAGAAGGAGATATTCGCGACTACTGGCGGTTTCATTATGGGGCAGCTCATGATCTTCATATCGATCTATTATCCACCTCTGCATCTATTCTTTCTTAGCTAAACGGGTGGAAGATCCATCCAATTTGGTTATATCATGGACTCGAAAAACGGATCTGAATGTGACTGAAATGCACGATCTTCACAGGTATCACTTTTCACGATACCTAAAAGATGGAATAGCGATTTTCGAAGCATTTCCTATAAGAGAATGGTTTCCATTACTTTGAGAAATGGATTCTATATCAAACTATAGCTATTGCATTAAAGAAGAAAAGAAACTAATAGAAGTCGAAGACGAGGAATGGTAGTGAATAGAGAGAAAGATTCTTCTGATTTTCTTGTTCCTGAAAATATTCTATCTATCTCCTAGACGCCGTAGAGAATTGAGAATTTTCATGTCTTTCAATTCTCGTACTCGTAATTGGAAAGTTACGGAAGGAGATCCATCATTTTGCAATGAAAACAACATAAAAAACTCTGGACAATTTCGAAATCAGGCCAAGCGTCTTAATACATATGCAAAAAAATTCATTATTGGCCCACCATTGATTAGAAGATTTAGCTTGTATGAATCGCTATTGGTTTGATACGAATAATGGCAGTCGTTTCAGTATGTTAAGGATACAGATGTATCCACAATTCATTTAGAGTTACTTAATAGCCTATTTCTTATACCATATCTCTATCCCGTGAAATTCTCGAGCCGAAAGATGGATGCATATGCTGTGTTTCATTTTGCTAAACGATATCAATTAAATGGTGTATCAATTCCATAAATTGGATATAGCAATAAATAAATCAGCAAAATTCTTTTATTTTAGATAGAAGAAACATTTCTTCTATCTAAAATAAAAGAATGTACCCTTCTATCCAAATCCAATTTGCATCGATAAAATAAATCCAAATTCCAGTAGTAGATGAATAATTGCAAATTTTTGTGTGTACGAGATTAGAATAACTTCAAAATAACTGACATAATTTTGTATTTTTCCTGATCAGAAAAATACAAGAAAAAGAAAGGAGGTAGAAAAATTTTTGGATTTATGGTTAAAGAAGAAAAAGAAGAAAACAGGGGTTCTGTTGAATTTCAAGTATTCAGTTTCACCAATAAGATACGGAGACTTGCTTCACATTTGGAATTACACAAAAAAGATTTTTCATCGGAAAGAGGTCTACGAAGACTTTTGGGAAAACGTCAACGTTTGCTAGCTTATTTGGCAAAGAAAAATAGAGTACGTTATAAGAAATTAATCAGTCAGTTGGATATTAGGGAGAAGTAATTTAATCGTTCGAATTTTTTTCTTATTTTATTAGTAGTCTTATAGTAGTCTTAGATTTTTCATTTTGATGAGCCTCGTTTTGAGGAATTCATGGAATAATCCATTTTCATGGAATAATGAATTAAGGAAGAAAGGATATGAGTCTACCGCTTACAAGAAAAGATCTCATGATAGTCAATATGGGCCCTCACCACCCATCAATGCATGGTGTTCTTCGACTGATCGTTACTCTCGATGGTGAAGATGTTATTGATTGTGAACCCATATTAGGGTATTTACACAGAGGAATGGAAAAAATCGCGGAAAACCGAACTATTATACAATACTTACCTTATGTAACACGGTGGGATTATTTAGCTACTATGTTTACAGAAGCAATAACGGTAAATGCACCAGAATTCTTGGAGAATATTCAAATACCCCAAAGAGCCAGCTATATTAGGGTAATTATGTTAGAGTTGAGCCGTATAGCTTCTCACTTGTTATGGCTTGGACCTTTTATGGCAGATCTCGGCGCACAGACTCCTTTTTTCTATATTTTTAGAGAGAGAGAATTGATATACGATCTATTTGAAGCTGCTACAGGTATGCGAATGATGCATAATTACTTTCGCATCGGAGGAGTAGCCGCCGATCTACCTTATGGATGGATCGATAAATGTTTAGATTTCTGTGATTATTTTTTACGAGGAGTTGTTGAATATCAACAACTTATTACACAGAATCCCATTTTTATGGAACGAGTTGAAGGAGTCGGTTTTATTAGCGGAGAAGAAGCAGTAAATTGGGGCTTATCGGGACCGATGTTACGAGCTTCTGGAATACAATGGGATCTTCGTAAAGTTGATCCTTATGAGTCTTACAACCAATTTGATTGGAAAATCCAATGGCAAAAAGAAGGGGATTCATTAGCTCGCTATTTAGTACGAATGGGTGAAATGAGGGAATCCATCAAAATTATTCAACAGGCTGTAGAGAAAATTCCTGGGGGTCCTTATGAGAATTTAGAAGTCCGACGCTTTAAGAAAGCAAAGAATTCCGAATGGAATGATTTTGAATATCGATTTCTTGGTAAAAAACCTTCGCCCAATTTTGAATTGTCAAAGCAAGAGCTTTATGTAAGAGTGGAAGCTCCAAAAGGTGAATTAGGAATTTATCTGGTAGGAGATGATAGTCTTTTCCCCTGGAGATGGAAAATTCGTCCACCTGGTTTTATTAATTTGCAAATTCTTCCTCAACTAGTTAAAAAAATGAAATTGGCTGATATCATGACGATATTAGGTAGTATAGATATCATTATGGGGGAAGTTGATCGTTGAAATGATAATAGATAGGGTAGAGGTAGAAACTATCAATTCTTTTTCGAAATCGGAATTATTAAAAGAAGTCTATGGACTGATATGGATTCTACCTATTTTGACCCTCCTACTGGGAATCACAATAGAAGTACTGGTAATTGTGTGGTTAGAAAGAGAAATATCCGCATCGATACAACAACGTATTGGTCCTGAATATGCTGGCCCCCTGGGACTGCTTCAAGCTATAGCCGATGGAACTAAGCTACTTTTTAAGGAGGATATCCTGCCATCCCGAGGAGATATTCCTTTATTTAGCATTGGACCCTCTATAGCAGTCATATCAATTTTATTAAGTTTTTTAGTTATCCCTTTAGGATATCGTTTTGTTTTAGCCGATCTTAGTATTGGTGTTTTTTTATGGATTGCCATTTCAAGTATTGCTCCTATTGGTCTTCTTATGGCAGGATATAGCTCAAATAATAAATATTCTTTTTTAGGCGGTCTACGAGCTGCTGCTCAATCTATTAGTTATGAAATACCATTAACTTTTTGTGTGCTAGCAATATCTCTACGTGTGATTCGTTAAAATAGGATCTTTTTCCTCTAAAATCCATTGAATATTTATCTTCCTTTTCTTATTCTATATTCGGGTTGGTAAGTTAAACTAGATAGCTATATGAGTGAAACAAAACAGCTTATTAATTTGTAGTAAAAAGAAAAAATCTCATTTCCTACGTACAAGAAAAAAGTTGAAGTAAACATAAGCAGTGTAAACTCTTTACCCCAAGGTTGAGATTTTTTGATTAGTCATCATATCTTGAAGCGGGCAAAAATAAAGGATTCGCGATATGGAATTCCATTACTAGAATATTCCTAGTTATTACTATAACTTATAATCATAAGAGGAATCCATCAAAAGTTAGTGAGGGGTTAGGAACACTAAAGTACATAAAGGATTAGTAATGAGGAAATCTAAGGCATTAGAGATTTTTCCTCATAAAAGGAATCATAATAAGGACTTGAAATTGGTAGAAATGATCAAGTAGTACTTTCTTCGGATTCCGATCCAGAGTATGTTCCCATTCACTTGTTAAGGAAATGGCTATCAAGAACGAATTAACCCTTTATTCCTTTTTTCTTTTTAAGTACCCCTCCCGGGGGAAAGAAGAATAGGACAAAAGATATGGAATGCAATACAAAAAAAAGATCTTTATTTATTCTTTCCTTCCTCTATTCATATTCATACAGAATTCCTCATGAACTAATGCCCAATTCTTTTCATTTATTAATTGCTATAACGAGTGTTTTATTCCAAGATTAAGTTATTGCTGAACAAAGAAAAATTCTCATTATATTATAAAGGACGAGATCAATTCGGAAGCGCTTTTTCTTATTCTAGCAGACGGAATTCCTTTGGTCTAATTTAGGACTTTCCAATCGATTTTATCTTACCTAATTCTATCTATGCCCAGGGGGATAATACCGAAATGAAACAACCCTTTCCTTTTTTCTGATCATAGAGAAGCCGTATGAAGCTAAGGTTTCATGTACGGTTTTGGAATAGCGGTGGGAACTGTGATGTTATCATCGACTATGATTATCTAACAGTTCAAGTACAGTTGATATAGTTGAAGCACAGTCAAAATATGGTTTTTTTGGATGGAATCTTTGGCGTCAGCCTATAGGTTTTCTGGTTTTTCTAATTTCTTCTTTGGCAGAATGTGAAAGATTACCCTTTGATTTACCAGAAGCAGAGGAAGAATTAGTAGCAGGTTATCAAACCGAATATTCCGGTATCAAATATGGTTTATTTTATCTTGTTTCTTACCTAAATTTATTAGTTTCCTCTTTATTTGTAACAGTTCTCTACTTAGGCGGGTGGAATTTATCTATTCCCTATATATCCTTTTTTGGATTTTTCCAAATGAATAAAATGGTTGGAATTTTGGAAATGACAATGGGTATCTTTATTACATTAACTAAAGCTTATTTATTTCTCTTCATTTCTATCACAATAAGATGGACTTTACCCAGGATGAGAATGGATCAGTTATTAAATCTTGGATGGAAATTTCTTTTACCTATTTCCCTGGGCAATCTCTTATTAACAACTTCTTCCCAACTTGTTTCACTATAAATAAGATAATTTTCACTATAAATAAGATAATACAATAATAGTAAGAATATTTTCAACACAAAAATTCTCTCAAACAAGAGAAAGAAACATACCTTTTTCATAGATATTTATAATATGTTCCCTATGGTAACTGGGTTCATGAGTTATGGTCAACAAACAATACGCGCTGCAAGGTACATTGGTCAAAGTTTCATAATTACCTTATCCCACACAAATCGTTTACCTATAACGATTCACTACCCTTATGAAAAATCAATTACATCGGAGCGTTTCCGGGGGCGAATCCACTTTGAATTTGATAAATGTATTGCTTGTGAAGTATGTGTTCGCGTATGCCCGATAGATCTACCCCTTGTGGATTGGAGATTTGAAAAGGATATTAAAAGGAAACAATTGCTTAATTATAGTATTGATTTTGGAGTTTGTATATTTTGTGGTAATTGTGTTGAGTACTGTCCGACAAGCTGTTTATCAATGACTGAAGAATATGAACTTTCTACTTATGATCGTCATGAATTGAATTACAATCAAATTGCTTTGAGTCGGTTACCAATCTCCATAATGGGAGATTACACAATTCAAACAATTAGGAATTCGACTCAAAGTAAAATAGACGAAGAAAAATCTTTGAATTCAAGAACGATTACTAATTACTAGGATTTTTCTTTTTTGTTAGAAAAATCCAATAGTTCTTTACTAACTATAAAGAAAAACGAATAACTACTGCTTATTGCAAATTATTCCTGATTTAAAATGAGAGTAGATTTTCGTGATGTGATTTCTAACTATACAACTTATATACAAAAAATATCCTAATCCCTTTTTCCTTCCTTGAATCTTTTAGTTTTAGTCAGTTCATGAAAAATTTTATACTATTAATTTATTCTTATCCATAATGGATTTACCTGGACCAATACATGAGATTCTTGTGCTATTTGGGGAATTTTTTCTTCTACTAGGGGGCATAGGAGTAGTATTACTTACCAACCCAATTTATTCTGCCTTTTCGCTGGGATTAGTTCTTATTTGTATATCCTTATTCTATATTTTATTGAATTCCTACTTTGTAGCTGTCGCACAACTTCTTATTTATGTGGGAGCCATAAATGTCTTGATCATATTTGCCGTAATGTTCATAGATGGCTCAGAATGGTCTAAAAATAAGAATTATTGGACTATTGGAGATGGGTTCACTTCACTCGTTTGTATAACTATTCTTTTTTCACTAATGACTACTATCCCAGATACGTCATGGTATGGAATTCTTTGGACTACAAGATCAAACCAAATAGTAGAACAGGGTCTCATAAATAACGTTCAACAAATTGGGATTCATTTAGCAACTGATTTTTATCTTCCGTTTGAACTCATTTCCATAATTCTTCTAGTTTCTTTAATAGGTGCAATTACTATGGCTCGGCAATAAGAAATACTTAGAATGAGTCAAAATTCTTAGAATTTCAAATCTAAAATAAGTAACTAAAATAAATAACTAAAGAATCACAATTTTGATTTAGTAAAACCCATCTACTGCCAACAAATACCTTCTTTTCTCTTTTGTTGTGTAATTGTTCTATTCTAATTAATTGAATCGGTTCAATTCTTGTCCTCATATTGAAATGAATCGAGATTGATAAGGAGTTAGTTAATGATGTTTGAGCATGTACTTTTTTTGAGTGTCTATTTATTTTCGATTGGTATCTATGGATTGATCACAAGCCGAAACATGGTTAGAGCTCTAATATGTCTTGAACTTATACTGAATTCAATTAATCTAAATCTCGTAACATTTTCTGATCTATTTGATAGTCGCCAATTAAAAGGAGACATTTTCGCAATTTTTGTTATAGCCCTTGCGGCTGCTGAAGCAGCTATTGGACTATCCATTCTTTCTTCCATCCATCGTAACAGGAAATCAACTCGTATCAATCAATCTAATTTTTTGAATAATTAGACTTTTGAATAATTAGACATAGAATCCTCTAAACAAATAAACAAAGGCGCACATATAATGATAATATAAAATTCAAATATTAAGATGAATAGAAATCCAATACTATTTTCTTATTATTTTATTATTTTAGAATATCTATTTTTTGAGTAGGTTATTGTATAGTATTCTTTTTTACTTATTGAATTTTTGCAATTCATTGATATTGCAATTTGAATATTGCAATAATTTATATTGAAAAGACGATAGCCAATTTATTGGCTAGTTCGAATTCGTATGTACAATTCGTATAATTATGATTGTTGAAGCCCAAAATTCAAGTCTCTTGGCTCTTTTCACGCTTTCTCACAAACGGATTAAGAAATATATTGCATTATTTATTTGTTGAAGTTTGGATAAACCATTGCTTCGTCTGGTGCCTACAATACATATGACTCATATAGTACTAATTTCATTTTTACCAGATCGAAAATTTTTATGTTGAAAAGGAAAATTTATAGATCCAATGTCACATTCCGTAAAAATTTATGATACATGTATAGGATGCACTCAATGTGTACGAGCTTGTCCAACAGATGTATTAGAAATGATACCCTGGGATGGGTGTAAAGCCAAGCAAATTGCTTCTGCCCCGAGAACCGAAGATTGTGTGGGTTGTAAGAGATGCGAATCTGCCTGCCCAACAGATTTTTTAAGTGTCCGCGTTTATTTAGGGCCTGAAACAACCCGCAGCATGGCTCTATCTTATTGATACGTTACAAAAAACTCCACTTGAATCGTCTGATTCCTCTTTACCGAAGAAGCCTGTGCTCGAAATAAGCGAGCACGGGCTTTTCTGGTCAAAACGTATCTTGTCTTTATCACTTTATCATGAGTTATTTTCCTTGGTTAACAATACTTGTTGTTTTGCCGATATTTGCAGGTTCATTAATTTTCTTTTTACCTCATAGGGGAAACAAAATCGTTAGGTGGTATACTATATCTATTTGTTTATTAGAATTCCTTCTAATGACTTATGCATTCTGTTATCATTTCCAATTGGAGGATCCCTTAATCCAATTAAAGGAGGATTCTAAATGGATAGATGTCTTTGATTTCCACTGGAGATTGGGAATCGATGGACTTTCATTAGGATCTATTTTATTGACAGGATTTATCACTACTTTAGCTACTTTAGCAGCTTGGCCGGTTACCCGGAATTCGCGATTATTCTATTTCCTGATGCTAGCAATGTATAGTGGTCAAATAGGATTATTTTCTTCGCGAGACCTTTTACTTTTTTTTATCATGTGGGAGTTAGAATTAATTCCTGTTTACTTACTTTTATCCATGTGGGGGGGAAAGAGGCGTCTGTATTCAGCTACAAAGTTTATTTTGTATACTGCAGGCGGTTCCATTTTTTTCTTAATCGGAGTTCTAGGTATGGGCTTATATGGTTCCAACGAACCAAGATTAGATTTGGAAAGATTAATTAATCGATCATACCCTGCAACATTGGAAATACTATTTTATTTGGGCTTCCTTATTGCTTATGCTGTCAAATTGCCAATTATACCCCTACATACGTGGTTACCAGATACCCATGGGGAAGCGCATTACAGTACATGTATGCTTTTAGCGGGAATCCTATTAAAGATGGGAGCATACGGATTGATTCGGATCAATATGGAATTGTTACCTCATGCTCATTATCTATTTTCCCCCTGGTTGGTAATAATAGGAGCGATGCAAATAATCTATGCAGCTTCAACTTCTCTTGGTCAACGAAATTTCAAAAAAAGAATAGCCTATTCCTCCGTATCTCACATGGGTTTCATAATTATAGGAATTGGTTCCATAACCAACATTGGACTCAATGGAGCTATTTTACAAATACTATCCCATGGATTTATTGGTGCTACACTTTTTTTCTTGGCGGGAACGGCTTGTGATAGAATGCGTCTTGTTTATCTCGAAGAACTGGGGGGGATATCTATCCCAATGCCGAAAATTTTTACCATGTTTAGTAGCTTTTCAATGGCTTCTCTTGCCTTACCAGGAATGAGCGGTTTTGTTGCAGAATTAGTAGTATTTTTTGGACTAATTACTAGTCCCAAATTTCTGTTAATGCCAAAAATGCTAATTACTTTTGTAATGGCAATTGGAATGATATTAACTCCTATTTATTTATTATCTATGTTACGCCAGATGTTCTATGGATACAAGCTATTTCATGTTCCAAACGCAAATTTTGTGGATTCTGGACCGCGAGAACTCTTTCTTTTAATCTGTATCTTTTTACCAGTAATAGGAATTGGTATTTATCCAGATTTTGTTCTCTCGCTATCCGTTGACAGGGTAGAGGCTCTCTTATCCAATTATTATCCTAAATAGGATTTTTTTTTTAACTAGTCCGCTCTATACTCTATATTCCATAGTGGAAAAACCAAATAATTCAGAAAAAAGTAAAAAAGTCTAAGTCTAATTAGATATATCTCGAATTTTTGAGAACCCTTTGAGAAGGCGTTCAAGGGGTTCTCAAATCAAACAAAAATGGAAAAACTTTCATTTCATGAAGGTTTTATGTTATGTAATCATTTAGATGGTAATGTAAATGAACCATAACTATGTAAACCTATTCCTAATAGATTGATACCAAAATAGCAGATCCAAATTATAAGAAATCCTATTGAAGCTACAAGTGCGGAATTCGTACCCTTCCAATTTGGATTTGTTCTACTATGTAAATAAATTGCGAATATGGTCCAAGTAATAAATGCCCAAGTTTCCTTAGGATCCCAATTCCAATAGGATCCCCACGCCTCATTAGCCCATACTGCTCCACAAAGAATACCTATGGTTAAAAGGGTAAACCCTAGGCTAATGACACGATAACTCCAAGAATCCAAACGCTCAGTTAATTGATATTTGTAATAATTTGAAAATGAAGGAAAAGAGGTGTTTTTTAAAGCACTTCTTTTTGCATAGAAATATTCAATCTCACTAAACTCACTAAAGAAAAATGTTTTAAGTAAAACATTTTTTTTCTTTTTAGAAAAGAAATCGAAATTCTTTCGAAATTTAATGATTAGAAGAGCGGCGGATAATAAGGATCCGCACAAAAGAGTTGCATAGCTTAGTAACATCATACTGACATGCATCATTAACCACTGAGATTGTAGAGCAGGTACTAGTATTGTGGATTGATGCATTTCAGTTAAAAGACCCGACGTGGCAAAGCCTTGCGTTAAAATAGTACTTGGCGTAGTTATTGTGCTTAAATCATTTTTAGAGTTCTGTATCTTAGGAATCGTATGAAGAATATACAGAGCCCATGAAAGGAAGATCAATGACTCATATAAATTACTTAATGGAAAATGTCCCGAAGAAGCCCAACGAGAAACTAAGAATCCTGTTATAGATAAAAAAGTTGCTATCATTCCTTTTTCTGACGAATCATGTAATCCCCCAAGTTCACGAACTAATAAGGTTATCAAATGAATCGTAATCACAATTGAAATAGTTGAGAAAGAGATATGAGTTAGTATATGTTCTAAAGTTGCAAATAGCATAAGGAGAAGGTCCCATTACAAAATAGGAAATTTCGAATTGAATCCATTTTCTAATCTATTGTATTCTTTTTCGAGAATGCCGCCACTCGGACTCGAACCGAGATGCTTGAGCACTGCTTCCTAAGAGCAGCGTGTCTACCAATTTCACCATGGCGGCTAACTTGAAATAATAGGGAACTTAAAAGAATAATAGTTATTCTCTGGCAAATCGTCGAGATTGGGAGAGTCCATAGAATTTAGGAACATTAGAATCTTCATTAAAATAGACTTCGTTTGGTAGTATCGTTGCGGATTTTTTTAACAAAAAACTCTTGCTTTGCTCAATAGAAACAAAGCTTGAAAGAGTTGGAACTGTTTTTTCTCAGTTGCAATATAGAACTAATTTTTTTCTAATTAGTTTCTCATTGAAATTATTTCAAATCTTTCAATGCAATGGACAAAATCCAAAAAACCTTTTCTATCTATCCATTAGAATTTCTAGAATTTCATCATTAAATACAAAGAATTTTGGATTTTAGCAAAATTTCTAGAATGAAAGCCTTTATTCTCTTATTAATACGATTTACCAAGCCTAAACCAATTTATTTGTGGATTTTGGATAAGATAGGTAGAAGTTGTAAGTCCTATTGCAAGAATACTCTACTTTTCATAATAGAATCCTCATATTTTATTATGAGGATTCTATTATGAAAAGTTCGTTGATAGGAAAAGAATACTTAGGACACAGTATAGCAAAAACTTTTGTTCTATATATCAGAGGGGTTAGTTCTAAGAATATTGTACCGAGGAATTCGACACATAAAAGTACATTCATTAATTAATCCGAATTATTCATATTAAATAATTGGAATTTCTTTTGGATAGGTCAATTCAAATTATTCCAAAACCAGATTATTTGTTTGTTGCCCAGAAAAACCCTTTGGTTTTGGATGCTTGCTGCCGCTGGAAAATGATCTTGATTTTGCTAAAGAATAAGATTGTACTATGGAAAAATAAGTCTTTTTCTTCCAAAGATTTTTACGAATACGCTTTTTTGACATCGAAGTACGTTTTTTTGGAACTGCCATTTAAAAAGGAGATTACTTTTTTCTAGTTGTATGTGAAAGACATCTATTGCCGCAAATCAATCCTTCTTTCTGCTTTTTCTTAGTATTTATACTTAGATACTGAACTGAAATTCTGAATTCTTTTTTATTTCATTTTCTCTAATGCGGATAAGACAAGAATTTTTTAGCATATTTTTCATTTAGCATATTTTTCATATATATTTTGGATTTTGTTTTAATAATATAGAATATATACAAAGGTTTTCTATTTAAATCAATTTATATATCAAGTATAATTCATATATAGATATATGGTACGGGGGTCTATCCCCCATATAAGATGGGGGGATAAAAGGAAGGGAAAATTCAAATAGTTAATTAAGTTCAGAATGGTATTCCATAATTGAATTCCAATCAAAACAAAAAAAAAATAGTTAGTCTCTTAAACAAGACATTCTAAAACTTAGGTAATTCTAGTCATTAGGATTTCAGTTCTATATGAAGTAAGGAATATTCGAGAATTTCCTATAAACATAGGTTTTCATTGGAATTCAATCAATCAGTTACGAAACATGAGAGTTGCTTCATCTTCATTGTAATAGAAAGAAATACAAAAATGAATAAAAAAATGAATAGAAAGTAAAATGATTCAATCCTTTTTTATATTTTAATAAATATCCTTCTTTAGATAATAACTAAGTAACAAAGTTATTTGATTAACTTTTTGAATTTAACCAAGTAAACCCATTCTTCATTTTTGATTATTTCAATGAGAGAAATTTGGAAAAATGAAGAATTCCAGTATTTTGTCTTATTCTTTTTTTTTTTTTTATTCCTTCAGAAAGAGATAAGAATTGGTTTGGTGAATCGGAAACAATTTTATTTTATAAAAAAATTGAAGTAAAAATTTCCATTTCTTTTCTTATGGAACATACATATCAATATGCATGGGTAATCCCTCTTCTCCCACTTCCAGTTATTATGTCAATGGGGTTTGGACTTATTCTTATTCCGACAGCAACAAAAAATCTTCGTCGCATATGGGCTTTTCCTAGTGTTTTACTCTTAAGTATAGCTATGGTATTCTCAGTTCACCTATCTATTCAACAAATAAATGGAAGTTCTATCTATCAATATCTATGGTCTTGGACCGTCAATAATGATTTTTCCTTAGAATTTGGATACTTGATCGACCCGCTTACTTCTATTATGTTAATACTAATTACTACAGTAGGAATCCTCGTTCTTATTTATAGTGACGATTATATGTCTCACGATGAAGGATATTTGAGATTTTTTGTTTATATAAGTTTTTTCAATACTTCCATGTTGGGATTGGTTACTAGTTCCAATTTGATACAAATTTATTTTTTTTGGGAACTTGTGGGAATGTGTTCCTATTTATTGATAGGCTTTTGGTTTACACGGCCAATTGCAGCGAGTGCTTGTCAAAAAGCTTTTGTAACTAATCGTGTAGGGGATTTTGGTCTGTTATTAGGAATTTTAGGTTTTTTTTGGATAACAGGTAGTTTAGAGTTTCGGGATTTGTTCAAAATAGCTAATAACTGGATTCCTAATAATGGGATTAATTCCTTACTTACTACTTTGTGTGCTTTTTTATTATTCCTTGGTGCAGTTGCAAAATCTGCACAATTCCCTCTTCACGTATGGTTACCCGATGCTATGGAAGGACCCACTCCCATTTCGGCTCTTATACACGCAGCAACTATGGTTGCTGCGGGGATTTTTCTTCTAGCTCGACTTCTTCCTCTTTTCATATCCCTACCTTTAATAATGAGTTTCATTTCTTTAGTAGGTACAATAACACTCTTCTTAGGAGCTACTTTAGCTCTTGCTCAGAGAGATATTAAAAGAAGCTTAGCCTATTCTACAATGTCTCAATTGGGTTATATGATGTTAGCTCTAGGTATAGGTTCTTATCAAGCTGCTTTATTCCATTTGATCACTCATGCTTATTCGAAAGCTTTATTGTTCTTGGGATCCGGATCCGTTATTCATTCAATGGAACCTCTTGTTGGATATTCACCAGATAAAAGTCAGAATATGGTTCTTATGGGTGGTTTAAGAAAATACGTTCCAATTACAAGAACTACTTTTTTATGGGGTACGCTTTCTCTTTGTGGTATTCCACCTCTTGCTTGCTTCTGGTCCAAAGATGAAATCCTTAGTAATAGTTGGTTGTATTCACCCTTTTTTGGAATAATAGCCTCTTTTACTGCAGGATTAACTGCGTTTTATATGTTTCGGATATATTTACTTACTTTTGATGGGTACCTGCGTGTTCATTTTCAAAATTACAGTAGCACTAAAGAGGGCTCGTTGTATTCAATATCCTTATGGGGAAAAAGGATACCCAAAGGAGTGAATAGAGATTTCATTTTATCAACAACGAAGAGTGGAGTTTCTTTTTTTTCACAAAATATATCCAAAATTCATGGTAATACAAGAAATAGGATAGGGTCCTTTAGTACTTCCTTTGGGGTTAAAAACACTTTTGTCTATCCTCATGAAACGGGAAATACTATGCTATTCCCTCTTTTTATATTACTGCTTTTTACTTTGTTCATTGGATCCATAGGAATCCATTTTGATAATGGAGTAATGGATAATGGAATAGCGGAGTTAACCATATTATCAAAGTGGTTAACTCCCTCAATAAGCTTTTTCCAGGAAAGTTCTAATTCTTCCATAAATTCATATGAATTTATCACTAATGCAATTTCTTCTGTAAGTCTAGCTATGTTTGGTCTATTCATAGCATATATCTTCTATGGATCTGCTTATTCTTTTTTTCAGAATTTATATTTAAAAAATTCCCTTGTAAAAGAGAGTCCGAAAAAGTATTTTTTGGATCAAGTAAAAAAAAAGATATACAGTTGGTCATATAATCGCGGTTATATAGATATTTTCTATACTAGGGTCTTTACCCTGGGTATAAGAGGATTAACCGAACTAACGCAGTTTTTCGATAAGGGTGTCATTGATGGAATTACCAATGGGGTAGGTCTTGCTGGTTTTTGTATAGGAGAAGAAATTAAATATGTAGGGGGAGGGCGAATATCGTCTTATTTATTCTTTTTTTTATG